CCAAATACGTTCTCTATGTAATCGGTGTAAAATAAAAGGGATTTTTTGGAGGAAGATTAAAGAAAGAGATTGTTCTTCTTCCAAAAAAAATTCTTCTATGAATCCCGAACCTAATTTTCGCATAAAAGTGCGTACTGTACTTTTATGTTTACGAGCCAAAGTTCTAGCACACGAAAGTCGAAGTATATACTTTATACGATACAAAACCTGCTTCTTTGAGGATCCACTGTGATAATGACAAAGATTTCTACATATCCGACAAAATCGATCAATAATATCAGAATCCGATAAATCGGTCCAGATCGGTTTACTTATAGGATTACCCAATACAGTACAAAATTGAGCTTTCGACAATGATCCAATAAGAGAAATAACTGGGGCTATGGTATCTAATTTATTAGTCAGAGTATTTATTATAAATGAATTCTCTAGCATTTGATTTCTTACTACCAAAGGATTTTTTAGTACACTTGAAAAATACCCCAGAAAAGAGAAGGAATAGTTGGGTAATTGCTTTATATGGATCCTATAAGGTTGAAACCAAAAGTGAAAATAAGATTGCCAAAAATTCACAAGATGAAATTTCCATTTCTTCATCAGAATAAGAGTTCCTTTTGAAGCCAGAATCGCTTTTCCTTTATATCGAACATAATGTATGAAAGTATCTTTGAGGAACCATAGGATCCTCTGAAAAGAATTACAACACACGACCATAAGATATTCTATTTTTCCAAAGAAAAGTGTTCGCTCAATAAAGACTCCAGAAGATATTGATCGTAAATAAGAAGACTTTTTACGAAGAAATAGGAATAGATATTCAAATTCATATACATAAGAATTATGTAGGAACCAAAATAATCTTTTCTTTCTTTTTGAAAAGACGTAAATAGATTTATTTGAAGTAATCAGACTATTCAAATTATGATATTCGTGGAAAAACAATCGCAAGAAATGCAAAGAAGGAACATCTTTGATCCAGCATTGAAGGATTTGAACCAAGATTTCCAAATGGATAGGATGGGGTATTAGTAAATCTGACACAGAATTTAAATGTGATAATTTATCCTCTAAAAAGGGAAATATTGAATGAATAGATCGTAAATTCTGATATTTTGGTATTCGTTTTTCTTCAAGGGAAGATACTAATCGTGATGAGAATGGAATTTCCAGAATGACTCCAAAAACTTCTGATATCATTTGAGAATAAAAATGAGAAGAAAAAGAATTCTTGTGACCCCAAAATCCATTTTGGTTAGAATCATTCACCGAAGAAATCAAAGATTCCTGTTGGTACATTCGAATAATTAAACGTTTCACAAGTAATAAACTATATTTATTGTCATAACCAATAATTTCCACAGGTTCGTAAAAAATCAAACTATTGAAACTATGATAATGAACAAGTGAGTAAATATACTCCTGAAGGAGTAGCGGATAGAGGAAGTTTTGTTGCCGAAATCTATCTTTTTTAAATCTAAATATCCTTGTCATTCTGCCATTTAAATACATTTCTACTGTAACCAAAAAAGGGAGGCACTTCTTGTGTTATGAAATGATACATAGTGCAATATGGTCATAACGGCGTATGCATATGTTGTGTTTCTCTTATACTAAAATACTATTTAGAATTTTAGAATAAACTATAATAATAATAGAATAAAATAAAAAATAAGAAGTAAAATATTATCTAAAAGTAAGAACAAATAAAGAATATATACCCCGGAGACAGAGAGCCCAATCTACAGATCTTTTTGCTTTCCCTTTCTATCCAATTTGGGTTTCTTTTCCTTGTTAAATATAACTAGACTAACAATAAGAAAAAGGGTAAAGATCTTTTATTTTTGCAACCCAATCACTCTTTTGACTTTGGAAAAAGATTATTTTTTTATCACTATACTATTTCTTAGACACATCCGTCTCCAATCCACAATAAAGAATAATTAGGATTAATAAAAAAAAAAAAAAAAGAATCAATGGTCCACTCAAAATTCACAAGAGAACCTTTTCCCACATCAGGCACTAATCTATTTTTAACGTATAATTAGTAATTTGATCGGGTAATCATTCAAATTAAGAAATGAAGCTCGTTGCTTTTTTGTCTTATTCGAATTGGAGCCATAAGACTCTATCCATTTATTCACTAGACCAAAAATACTTTACTGAACTTTAAAGATTTTATAAAACGAAAAATTATTGTTCTATTTATATTATGAGTACTAGAAATCTTCTTTTTCTATGATTTTATTATTCTTTATTTTTTTTACGACATGCTCTTTTTTCCATTCATTACCTTTCAGGATCAGTCGCGGTCTTATAAACTCTACCAATAGTCTAGACGAATTCCTTCATCCAAATGTGTAAAAGATCAAAGATCATAGTCGCAATTAAAAGCCGAGTACTCTACCGTTGAGTTAGCAACCCGGATCAATATGAAGTGTAGATATGATCGAAATAAAAAAAAATCTAGCAAACTCATCCATTTTACTAAAGTGAAGGAAAGAGCCAATAGGGAATGAAATGGTGATAAAAAGATCTATTTATATACGATCAAATTATATTTGTTTGATACACCATTGTCAATATGAATGGACTTTTTAGAAAACAAATTTAAATAAATTATATATAAATTTGTATTGTGTTTGAAAGAATAAAAAAGAATAAAACTTTGAACATAAAAAAAAAGAAGTAATAAGGAAAAGATAGAGATAGAAAAAATGCGGCTTTCTTTAATAAATTAATAAAAAAAAGAAAGGTACAATACAAATATAAGAAGAAAGGTTACCCCCCTTGTCGAGGGGGGTCCACAAAAATAAGCAAGAAAAAAATAAAAAAAATATATAAAATATATAAAAATATATATATATATATATAAAGAAGTATGAATAGAAAAAGAAAAGAGGAAACTTTGAATAAAGAATTACACAAAGATAGAGTAATTAGTACCTATCTTTGTGTAATTCTTTATTCATGATTCTTTTTTTTCCTTTCTTTTTTTATCAAAATAAATTCGAAATTCTTTAAAGAATTCTGCCTTCCTTAAAATATCATAAACAGTTCTTGTGGGTTGAACACCTTTTTCAAGGAAATATAAAATAGCAGGAACATTTGAATAAGTTTGATTCTTTATCGGATCATAAAAACCCACTTTTCGAAGATCTCTTCCTTCTCTTCGGGATCGAACATCAATTGCAACGATTCGATAGATGGCTCATTGGGATAGATGTAGATAAAAGATGCCCCCTTAGAAACGTATAGGAAGTTTTCTCCTCATACGGCTCAAGAAAAAATGATTCTAATTTTTCTAATTTATATAAATGGATCCATAAAGAATTAGACTGTAATTTGAGCCTTTTTTCCTTCTTTACAGAAAAAGAAATTTCATTTGTACTCCTAACTCAAGTTGAATAGTTTTGAAAGAGTTCGAAAGGAAATCCTTCGAATTTCTTGAGCTGTCTCTACCCTATTTTTTTTTACTCATTCTGATCCAATTGTTGAGACAAGTTAAAATAGTGTTTCCTTGTTCCGGAATTTATTGTCTTTGCTTTGCGCTTTGTGAAATCATTGGGTTTAGACATTACTTCGGTGATCCTTACTCCTTTTCAAAAAGGCAGCAACATACCTTTTGTTCTTTCTGTAAAAATTATACGAACGATTGATTCCTTTGTAATACACTCTTGATCTAAACAGTTTGAAAATTTCGATCAATTTTAATTTTTTTCATTTCAAACTTGTTCAAATTTGAACCTCTCTTTTTATCTATATTTATATATAGATTATATAGATGATATATTTGATATATTTACAAAGTTGGTCTAACTTATTGATTGTCACTAACCCTAGATTATTCCCCCGATAAATGACTGAATCATTTTTGCTCGAGCTCCATCATATGCTATACCTTTCTATACCATTAGTATCTTTATTTAGCAACCCAAGACAAATTCAATCAGGTTCCTAGCAGAACAAACTATGTCGAGACAAGAGCATCTTCATTCGTATAGAAAATGGTGGATGTCATAATCCACATCCAATCATGTCCTTCAAGTCGCACGTTGCTTTCTACCACATCGTTTCAAACGAAGTTTTACCATAACATCCCTCTCATTTTAATTTTGAACCGTATGCAATTGATTCAATATGGAATCATGAATAGTCATTGGCTGAGCCGATACATAATAATCTACACTTATATACACTTATATATAAGTGTTTATCCGGAAAAGATTTCACTTAAAATTACCCCATATTTTCTCATATGAATAATATCACATGAAAAATAAATCCCCATGAATGGCTAAAAGTTTTTAGCCACTTTAACTAAATACTAAATAATATTAATATACTAAACTAAATATTTCATTGAAATATTCAATTATAGAATAATAAGAGAATCTGAAATAATAAGATATTCTTAATAAGAAAAATATACAATATATTCTTATGTAATAATTATGTATATTTTTTTGTATATTTTTTCATTTTTTATTTATGAAATATTATGAAATATGATTTTCTGATTCTAATATTATGATTTACTTCTTTTTTACCATCTCCAATTGAATCTGATTTTCATTTCTTATTTTCATTGAATTTAAAACATAATTATGGAGTAGAAAAAGTCTCGTGTAAGGTAAGATCAAAGAGAAAAAAAGAATCCTCAAATTATGAAAATTATGATCTTTTCGCATCCATCTCCATCTTATAAAACAAATAATCGTTAACAAAAGGAATCACAAATATTGAAGAATAAAATACTTGAGTAATTTCATAAATAAAGTAAAAAAAAAAAAAGATATGATTCTTAGAATTCAGATTGGATAACATTGTATCCAAAATTAAACAGAAAATTGTTGAATTAAATTTTCAATAGAGAAGAATCTTTCGTTTTGGATGCAAACGATCTGGGACGGAAGGATTCGAACCTCCGAATAACGGGACCAAAACCCGTTGCCTTACCGCTTGGCCACGCCCCATTTTTAGTTGGTCTAAAAAAAGACTAAGATAAATATTGGTTATTCGTCAATAACCAACCAAAAGAAATATAGGACATGTTGTCGCTAGGATTCAACACAATGGATATAGAATCAAAAAGATTAATTGATCATTACTTAGAATTCAATTAAGATATTGTATGAAAATAGAATTCTTTGTATTCTTATTTTATTGGGGAGAAGTCAAAGAAAAAGAAGAATTTATTTATTTTATCTGCCTTTTTCTTTTAAATTTTCCCTCAGAAAAACAACTCAATCCAATCTGATAATTTATTATCATTTCAATTTCATTTGAATTTTGAAGAACAAGAAAAGAATATTTGTTATGTTTAATATCTTTAGTTTAATCTGTCTCTGTCTTAATTCTACCCTTTATTCGAGTAGTTTCTTCTTCGCCAAATTGCCCGAAGCTTATGCCTTTTTCAATCCAATTGTAGACATTATGCCGGTTATCCCTGTACTTTTTCTTCTCTTAGCCTTTGTTTGGCAAGCTGCTGTAAGTTTTCGATAAGAATGAAATCTCTATTCAATTCAAAATTTATTTGATAAAAAACAGATAAAATTTTGATTCTGAAAATCAATAAGATCATAAATAATATTCAGATAAGTCTGGACATTAGGAACCCTCGATTCAAAAAGCGAAATTCTGGTATTTATTATTGAATTTGAATAAGGGAAGGGGCGATGATCTTGATCTTTAATCAGCTAATCAGCTGATTCTTTTTTTTCTGACTTTTCCTTTAGAAGATCCCATACAATATCTAATTATAGATATGGATATGGCAAGAAATTTTTGGTAACAAAAAAACGAATATTATTCATAATATTACATTAGAATATTACATTAAAAATAGAAAGAAATTTGGAGCGTCATGTCAAAATAGTGTATAGCGTGTGTCGTAAAATAGGTGATCTATTTCCTTAAACAAAAAATGATCTTATCTTGGAGATTTTTAATGCTTACTCTTAAACTATTTGTTTATACAGTAGTAATATTCTTTGTTTCTCTCTTCATCTTCGGATTCTTATCTAATGATCCGGGGCGTAATCCTGGGCGCGAAGAATAAAAAAAGAGATGAGATTCGTTTTTACTTTTTCCTTGATTTTTTCATAGGTAAATGTATAAATAAATGGAATAGATGCTAAATAAAGATAAAAGATTTATAAAAGAAACTAATCGAAAATTAAAAATTATTCCAATTCGAAAATATCAAGTGATCAGGGGGGTCGGAGAGAGAGGGATTTGAACCCTCGGTACGAATAATTCGTACAACGGATTAGCAATCCGACGCTTTAGTCCACTCAGCCATCTCTCCCCATTCAAAATGGGAAATTTATCATGTGATTTCACACGTGAAGTCAAGATTGAGAACAATCTTTATTTTCCTTCACTTCAATGATCCGAAACAGATTTATCCAATAGAAAGAATACTTTACTTGTTTGATTTTGTACAAAAGCCGACCTGATTAAGTATAAGTACTGGCCGGGCCAGTACTTCTTTTGTTCCGACGAATAAAAATTGTTATTGAAACAAGAAGACTAATTTTCATTGCCATTCCTAATCATTAGAAATTATATAAGATTCTAATGGAGAAATTATTTCAAAAATTCTATATTCTATAGTAATTATAGTAAATTAGAGCATAAATTAGAATATTTAGTCTTTCTATTAAAATTTATAGTAAAAGTTTTCTAGTAATAGTATTCTATTATAATTCTATTATATAGTAAACTACTATTTTTTGTCTTTATTTTCTTATTCTTAAGTATAAGATTCGGAAATTTATCAATGAAAAACAAATTTCATTCTAAACGAAAGTTGAAGTTCAGTATTTGATTCAAATTTCATATTAATATGAAATATATATTAAATATATAATTAATATGTAGCGGGTATAGTTTAGTGGTAAAAGTGTGATTCGTTCTATTAACAACTTCAATAGTTAAGGGGTCTTTCCATTTTTTTCATATTTCATATTCCATTCCGATAAAAAACTTTATTTCTTAAAAAGATTTAATCCTTTACCCCTCAATAGGACATTTGAGGAAAGAATATACATTCTCACGATTTCTATCCAAAAGTCAATCAGAATTTTCATAAAAAAATTGGATTATGGAGTCGAGAAGCATAATTTTTTTGATTGGTTAAATTCTTCCAATTCAATGAGTATGAATAAAGGATCCATGGATAATAGTACAAAACTTTCAATCGTAACTAAATCTTCAATTTTTGCGCTGAAAAAGGGCAAGATTGAAGCCAAATAGCTAGAAAATGATGGTTTTGGTTTACTAGAACCCTCGGCTTCTTATTTCAGCTCGGTAGAAACAAAATTATTTTCCTTAGGATCCCCCGAATAGAAAAGAAATAGGGAACGAAGTAATTAGACTAGAGACTAGAAATATTTGATAGAATCTCCCTCTTCTATAGGGATCATCTAAAAAGCAAGTAACTTTAGATGCATTCGTAAAAAAAGCTGACATAGATGTTATGGATCTCATTTTTTCTAT